AGCTTCTCATTTGTTATGGCTTGGACCTTTTATGGCGGATCTCGGGGCACAGACTCCCTTTTTCTACATTTTTAGAGAGAGAGAATTGATATATGATCTATTTGAAGCTGCTACAGGTATGCGAATGATGCATAATTACTTTCGCATCGGAGGAGTAGCTGCCGATCTCCCTTATGGATGGATGGATAAATGTTTAGATTTCTGTGATTATTTTTTACAAGGAGTTGTTGAATATCAAGAACTTATTACACAGAATCCCATTTTTTTAGAACGAGTTGAAGGAGTCGGTTTTATTAGCGGAGAAGAAGCTGTAAATTGGGGCTTATCGGGACCAATGTTACGAGCTTCTGGAATACAATGGGATCTTCGTAAAATTGATCCTTATGAGTCTTACAATCAATTCGATTGGAAAGTCCAATGGCAAAAAGAAGGAGATTCGTTAGCTCGCTATTTAGTACGAGTCGGTGAAATGAGGGAATCCATAAAAATTATTCAACAGGCTGTAGAGAAAATTCCTGGAGGACCTTATGAGAATTTAGAAGCCCGACGCTTTAAGAAAGCAAAGAATCCCGAATGGAATGATTTTGAATATCGATTTCTTGGTAAAAAACCTTCGCCCAATTTTGAATTATCAAAGCAAGAGCTTTATGTAAGAGTAGAAGCTCCAAAAGGCGAATTAGGAATTTATCTGGTAGGAGATGATAGTCTTTTCCCCTGGAGATGGAAAATTCGTCCACCGGGTTTTATTAATTTGCAAATTCTTCCTCAGCTAGTTAAAAAAATGAAATTGGCTGATATCATGACAATATTAGGTAGTATAGATATCATTATGGGGGAAGTTGATCGTTGAAATGATAATAGATAGGGTAGAGGTAGAAACTATCAATTCTTTTTCGAAATCGGAATTATTTAAAGAAATCTACGGACTTATATGGATTCTACCCATTTTTGCCCTCCTACTGGGAATCACAATAGAAGTACTCGTAATTGTGTGGTTAGAAAGAGAAATATCCGCATCGATACAACAACGTATTGGTCCTGAATATGCTGGCCCCCTGGGACTGCTTCAAGCTATAGCAGATGGAACTAAACTACTTTTAAAAGAGGATATCCTCCCATCCCGAGGAGATATTCCTTTATTTAGCATTGGTCCCTCTATAGCAGTCATATCCATTTTATTAAGTTTTTTAGTTATCCCTTTAGGATATCGTTTTGTTTTAGCTGATCTTAGTATTGGTGTTTTTTTATGGATTGCGATTTCAAGTATTGCTCCTATTGGTCTTCTCATGGCAGGATATAGCTCAAATAATAAATATTCTTTTTCAGGCGGTCTACGAGCGGCTGCTCAATCTATTAGTTATGAAATACCATTAACTTTTTGTGTACTAGCAATATCTCTACGTGTGATTCGTTAAAATAGGATCCTTTTCCTCTAAAATACATTGAATGCTTATCTTCCTTTGGCTTATTCGGTATTCGGCGTGGGAAAGTTAAACCTGGATAGCTATAGGAGTGAAACAAAACCAGCTTATTAATTTGTAGTAAAAGTAAAAAATCTCATTTCCTACGTACAAGAAAAAAGTTCAAGTAAACATAAGCAGTGTAAACTCTTTACCCCAAGGTTGAGATTGTTTGATTAGTCATCATATCTTGAAGCGGGCAAGAATAAAGGATTCGCGATATGGAATTCCATTACTAGAATATTTTGAGTTATTACTATAATTTAAACTTATAACCATAAGGCAATCCATCAAAAGTTAGTGAGGGATTAGGAACACTAAAGTACATACAGGATTAGTAATGAGAGAATCTAAATCATTAGACATTTTTCCTCATAAAAGGAATCATAATAAGGACTTGAAATTGGTGGAAATGATCAAGCAGTACTTTCTTCAGATTCCGGTCTAGAGTATGTTCCCATTCACTTGTTAAGGAAATGGCTATCAAGAACGAATTAACCCTTTATTCTTTTTTTAAGTATACCCCTCCCGGGGAAAGAAGAGTAGGACAAAAGATATGGAATACAATACAAAAAAGGATCTTTATTTATTCTTTCCTTCCTTTATCCCTATTCATACAGAATTCCTCATGAACTAATGCCAAATTCTTTCCATTTATTAATTGCTATAACGAGTGATTTATTCCAATATTAAGTTATTACCGAACAAAGAAAAATTATATTATATAAAGGATGAGATCAATTCGGAAGCGCTTTTTTGTTATTCTAGCAGACGTAATTGCTTTGGTCTAATTTTGGGCTTTCCAATCAATTTTATCTTATCTAATTCTATCTATGCCCAGAGGATGATACCGAAACGAAACAATCCTTTCCTTTTTTCTGATCATAGAGGAGCCGTATGAAGCTAAGGTTTCATGTACGGTTTTGGAATAGCGGTGGGAACTGTGATGTTATCATCGACTATGATTATCTAATAGTTCAAGTACAGTTGATATAGTTGAAGCACAGTCCAAATATGGTTTTTTTGGATGGAATCTTTGGCGTCAGCCTATAGGTTTTCTAGTTTTTCTAATTTCTTCTTTGGCAGAATGTGAAAGATTACCCTTTGATTTACCAGAAGCAGAAGAAGAATTAGTAGCAGGTTATCAAACCGAATATTCTGGTATTAAATATGGTTTATTTTATCTTGTTTCTTACCTAAATTTATTAGTTTCCTCTTTATTTGTAACTGTTCTATACTTAGGCGGGTGGAATTTCTCTATTCCCTATATATCCTTTTTTGGATTTTTCCAAATGAATAAAATAATTGGAATTTTGGAAATGGTAATAGGTATCTTTATTACATTAACTAAAGCTTATTTATTTCTCTTCATTTCTATCACAATAAGATGGACTTTACCCAGGATGAGAATGGATCAGTTATTAAATCTTGGATGGAAATTTCTTTTACCTATTTCTCTGGGCAATCTCTTATTAACAACTTCTTCCCAACTAGTTTCACTATAAATAAGAATACAATAACAGTAAGAATATTTTCAACACAAAAGTTCTCTCAAACAAGAGAAAGAAACATACCTTTTTCATATATAGATTTAGAATATGTTCCCTATGCTAACTGGGTTCATTAGTTATGGTCAACAAACAATACGCGCCGCAAGATACATTGGTCAAAGTTTCATAATTACCTTATCCCACACAAATCGTTTACCTATAACGATTCACTACCCTTATGAAAAATCAATTACATCGGAGCGTTTCCGGGGGCGAATACACTTTGAATTTGATAAATGCATTGCTTGTGAAGTATGTGTTCGCGTATGCCCGATAGATCTACCCCTTGTGGATTGGAGATTTGAAAAGGATATTAAAAGAAAACAATTGCTTAATTATAGTATTGATTTCGGAGTTTGTATATTTTGCGGTAACTGTGTTGAATACTGTCCCACAAATTGTTTATCAATGACTGAAGAATATGAACTTTCTACTTATGATCGTCATGAATTGAATTACAATCAAATTGCTTTGAGTCGGTTACCAATCTCCATAATGGGAGATTACACAATTCAAACAATTAGGAATTCGCCTCAAAGTAAAATAGACGAAGAAAAATCTTGGAATTCAAGAACGATTACGGATTACTAGGTATTAGGATTTTTTTATTAGAAAAATCCATTTTTACTAACTCTAACGAAAAAAGAATAACTACTGCTTAACAACTTATATGTATATACAAAAAAATATCCTAATACCTTTTTCCTTCCTTGAATCTTTTAGTTTTAGTCAGTTCATGAAAAATTTTATACTAGAAATTTCTTCTTATCCATAATGGATTTACCTGGACCAATACATGAGATTCTTGTGCTATTTGGGGGATTTGGTCTTCTACTAGGAGGTCTAGGAGTAGTATTACTTACCAACCCAATTTATTCTGCCTTTTCGCTGGGATTAGTTCTTGTTTGTATATCCTTATTCTATTTTTTATTAAATTCCTACTTTGTAGCTGTCGCACAACTTCTTATTTATGTGGGAGCCATAAATGTCTTGATCATATTTGCTGTAATGTTTGTAAATGGCTCAGAGTGGTCTAAAGATAAGAATTATTGGACTATTGGAGATGGGTTTACTTTACTCCTTTGTATAACTATTCCTTTTTCACTAATGACTACTATCCCAGATACGTCGTGGTATGGAATTCTTTGGACTACAAGATCAAACCAAATAGTAGAACAGGGTCTCATAAATAACGTTCAACAAATTGGGATTCATTTAGCAACCGATTTTTATCTTCCGTTTGAACTCATTTCCCTAATTCTTCTAGTTTCTTTAATAGGTGCAATTACTATGGCTCGACAATAAGAAATACTTAGAATGAGTCAAAATTCTTAGAATTTCAAATATAAAATAAATAACTAAAGAATCACAATTTTGATTTAGTAAAACCCATCTACTGCCAATACAACAAATACCTTCTTTTCTCTTTTGTTGCGTAATTGTTCTATTCTAATTAATTGAATCGGTTCAATTCTTGTCCTCATATTGAAATGAATCGAGATTGATAAGGAGTTAGTTAATGATGTTTGAGCATGTACTTTTTTTGAGTGTCTATTTATTTTCGATTGGTATCTATGGATTGATCACAAGCCGAAACATGGTTAGAGCTCTAATATGTCTTGAACTTATACTGAATTCAATTAATCTAAATCTCGTAACATTTTCTGATCTATTTGATAGTCGCCAATTAAAAGGAGACATTTTCGCAATTTTTGTTATAGCCCTTGCGGCTGCTGAAGCAGCTATTGGACTATCCATTCTTTCTTCCATCCATCGTAACAGGAAATCAACTCGTATCAATCAATCCAATTTTTTGAATAATTAGACATAGAATCCCCTAAACAAAGGGGCATATATAATAATAAGAAACATTAAGATGAATAGAAATCTAATCTTATTTTCTTATTAGTGTTTAATAATATCCTTTTTTTGAGTAGGTTATTTCAGAGTATTGTTTTTTACTTATTGAATATTGCATTTTTGCAATTCATTGATATTGCAAAATTTGAATATTGCAATAATTTATATTGGAAAAGATGATAGCCAATTTATTGGCTAATTCGAATTAGTATGTAGAATTCGTATAATTATAACTGTTGGAAGCCTTAAATTCAAGTTCTCTTGGCTCTTTTCACGCTTTCTCACAAACAGATTACGAAATATATTGCATTATTTGTTAAAGTTTGGATAAACCATTGCTTCGTCTGGTGTCTACAATATAAAACATCTAATTTATATAGTACTAATTTCATTTTTACCAGATCGAAAATTTTTATGTTGAAAAGGAAAATTTAGAGATCCAATGTCACATTCTGTAAAAATTTATGATACATGTATAGGATGCACTCAATGTGTACGAGCTTGCCCAACAGATGTATTAGAAATGATACCTTGGGATGGATGTAAAGCCAAGCAAATTGCTTCCGCGCCGAGAACCGAAGATTGTGTGGGTTGTAAGAGATGCGAATCCGCCTGTCCAACGGATTTTTTAAGTGTCCGCGTTTATTTAGGGCCTGAAACAACCCGCAGCATGGCTCTATCTTATTGATACGTTACAAAAAACTCCACTTGAATCGTCTGATTCCTCTTTACCGAAGAAGCCTGTGCTCGAAATAATCGAGCATGGGCTTTTCTGGTCAAAACGTATCTTGTCTTTATTACTTTATCATGAGTTATTTTCCTTGGTTAACAATACTTGTTGTTTTGCCGATATTTGCAGGTTCATTAATTTTCTTTTTACCTCATAAAGGAAATAAAATCGTTAGGTGGTATACTATAGCTATTTGTTTATTAGAATTCCTTCTAATGACTTATGCATTCTGTTATCATTTCCAATTGGAGGATCCTTTAATCCAATTAAAGGAGGATTCTAAATGGATAGATGTTTTCGATTTCCACTGGAGATTGGGAATCGATGGACTTTCATTAGGATCTATTTTATTGACAGGATTTATCACTACTTTAGCTACTTTAGCGGCTTGGCCGGTTACTCGGAATTCGCAATTATTCTATTTCCTGATGCTAGCAATGTATAGCGGTCAAATAGGATTATTTTCTTCACGAGACCTTTTACTTTTTTTTATCATGTGGGAGTTAGAATTAATTCCTGTTTATTTACTTTTATCCATGTGGGGGGGAAAGAGGCGTCTGTATTCAGCTACCAAGTTTATTTTGTATACTGCAGGCGGTTCCATTTTTTTCTTAATTGGAGTTCTGGGTATGGGATTATATGGTTCCAATGAACCCGGATTAGATTTAGAAAGATTGATTAATCAATCATACCCTACAACATTGGAAATACTACTGTATTTTGGCTTCCTTATTGCTTATGCTGTCAAATTGCCGATTATACCTTTACATACGTGGTTACCAGATACCCATGGGGAAGCGCATTACAGTACATGTATGCTTTTAGCCGGAATTGTATTAAAGATGGGAGCATACGGATTGATTCGGGTCAATATGGAATTGTTACCGCATGCTCATTATCTATTTTCCCCTTGGTTGGTAATAATAAGGAGGGTGCAAATAATCTATGCAGCGTCAAACTTGTCTGGTCAACGCAATTTCAAAAAAAGCATAGCCTACTCCTCCGTATCTCACAAGGGTTTCCTAAATATAGGAATGGGTTCCATAGCCTTCAATGGATTAAATGGAGCTAGTTTACAATTATTATGTCACGGATTAATCGGTGCTCCGCTTGGTATCTTGGCGGGAACGGCTTGGGATAGAATAAATGTCGTTTATGCAGAAAGGGGGGGGGGTGTATGTGATTCTCAGACAAAAATCAATTGCATTTTTATTCAGACACAATTATATTTTGGGCATATCCGGGAAGGATCGGTGTTTATTAAGTTTGGGGAGTATTTTTGGGACAAATTACTAGTCCTAAATTTATGTTTAATGCCAAAAATGCTAATTACTTTTGTAATGGCAATAGGAATGATATTAACTCCTATTTATTTATTATCTATGTTACGCCAGATGTTCTATGGATACAAGCTATTTCATGTTCCAAACAAAAATTTTGTAGATTCTGGACCACGGGAACTCTTTCTTTTAATCTGTATCTTTTTACCAGTAATAGGAATTGGTATTTATCCAGATTTGGTTCTCTCGCTATCCGTTGATAGGGTAGAGGTTCTATTATCCAATTATTATACTAAATAGGATTTTCTTTTTTTAACCAGTCCGCTCCATATTCCAGAGTGGAAAAATAAAAAATTCAGAAAAAAGTAAAAAAGTCTAATTAGATCTATCTCGAATTTTTGAGAACCCCTTGAACGTCTTTTCAAAGGGTTCTCAAATCAAACTAAAAAGGAAAAAAACCGAAGGTTTTATGTAATTATTTAGATGGTAATGTAAATGAACCGTAACTATGTAAACCTATTCCTAACAGATTGATACCAAAATAGCAGATCCAAATTATAAGAAATCCTATCGAAGCTACAAGTGCGGAATTCGTACCCTTCCAATTTGGATTTTTTCTACTATGTAAATATATTGCAAATATGGTCCAGGTAATAAATGCCCAAGTTTCCTTAGGATCCCAATTCCAATAGGATCCCCATGCCTCATTAGCCCATACTGCTCCACAAAGAATACCCACGGTTAAAAGAGTAAACCCTAGACTAATGACACGATAACTCCAAGAATCCAAACGCTCAGTTAATTGATATTTGTAATAATTTGGAAATACGGGAAAAGAGGTGTTTTTTAAAGCACTTCTTTTTGCATATAAATATTCAATCTCACTAAAGAAAAATGTTTTTCTTAAAACATTTTTCTTTAGTGAAAAGAAATCGAAATTCTTTCGAAATCTAATGATTAGAAGAGCGGCGGATAATAAGGATCCACACAAAAGAGTTGCATAGCTTAGTAACATCATACTGACATGCATCATTAACCACTGAGATTGTAGAGCAGGTACTAGTATTGTGGATTGATGCATTTCAGTTAAAAGACCCGACGTGGCAAAGCCTTGCGTTAAAATAGTACTTGGCGTAGTTATTGTGCTTAAATCATTTTTCGAGTTCTGTATCTTAGGAATAGTATGAAGAATATACAGAGTCCATGGAAGGAAGATCAATGACTCATATAAATTACTTAATGAAAAATGTCCCGAAGAAACCCAACGAGAGACTAAAAATCCTGTATAGAGAAAAAAGTAGCTATCATTCCTTTTTTCTGACGAATCACGTAATCCCCTAAGTTCACGAACTAATAAGGTTATCAAATGAATCGTAATCACAATTGAAATGGTTGAGAAAGAGATATGAGTTAGTATATGTTCTAAAGTTGCAAATAGCATAACGATAAGGTCCCATTACAAAATTGGAAATTTCGAATTGAATCCATTTTCTAATTTATTGTATTCTTTTTCGAGAATGCCGCCACTCGGATTCGAACCGAGATGCTTGAGCACTGCTTCCTAAGAGCAGCGTGTCTACCAATTTCACCATGGCGGCTAATTAAAAATAATAGTTAACTTAAAAGAATAATAGTTATTTTATCGTGAATCGTCGAGACTGGGAGAAGCCATAGAATTTAGGAACATTAGAAGTTCATCATTAGAAGTTCATCATTAACTACAATGAAATGCATTTTGTATTTTAGAAAAATTGATAGAATGAAAGCCTTTACACTCTTATTAATATGATGTACCAGTCCTAAACCCATTTATATGGGAATTTTGGATAAGATTAGGTAGAGGTTGTAAGTCCTATTGCAAGAATAGTCTACTTTTTATAATAGAATCCTCGTTTTTATGAGAATTCTATTATAAAAAAAAGTTCTTTGATAGGAAAAGAATACTGAGGACACAATATACCAAAAACTTTTGTTCTATATAATGATAATGGAGGGATTCGTTCTAAGAATATTGTACCGAGGAATTCGACACATAAAAGTACATTTATTAATTAATCCGAACTATTCATTCATATTAAATAATTGGAATTTCTTTTGGATAGTTCAATTCAGATTATTTCAAAATCTTATTATTTGTTTGCTTGTTGCCCAGAAAAACCTTTTGGTTTTGGATGCTCGTTGCCCCTAGAAAATGATCTTGATTTTGCTAAAGAATAAGATTGTACTATGGAAAAATAAGTCTTTTTTTTCCAAAGATTTTTACGAATACGCTTTTTTGACATCGAAGTACGTTTTTTTGGAACTGCCATTCAAAAAGGGAATTACTTTTTTCTAGTTGTATGTGAAAGACATCTATTGCCGCAAATCAATCCTTCTTTCTGTTTTTTCTTAGTATTTATACTTAGATACTGAAAGATACTGAAAGATACTTAAATTCTAAATTCTTCTTTAGTTCATTTTGTCTAATGTGGATAAGACAAGAGTTTTTTAAGATTTTCTATTTAAATCAATTTCTATATCAAATATACTCCATATATAAATATATGGTATGGGGGATAAGCCCTCATATAAGAGGGGGAGATAAAAAGAAGGTAAAATTCAATTCAAATAGTTAATTAAGTTCAGAAGGCTATTCCATAATTGAATTCCAATAAAAAAAAAATACTTAGTCTCTTAAACAAGACATTCTAAAACTTAGAGAATTCTAGTCATTAGGATTTCCTTTTATATGAAATAAGCAATATTCGAGAATTTCCTATAAATATAGGTTTTCTTTGGAATTCAATCAATCAATTACGAAACAAGAGAGCTCTTTTATTTTAACAAAAAGAAATACAAAAATGATTAGAAAGTAAAATTATTCAATCTTTTTTTGTATTTTAATAAATATTTTTTTTTACTAATAACTAGATACCGAAATTCTTTGATTCACTTTTTGAATTTAAGTAACTAAACCCATTCTTAATTTTGGAATATTTTAATGAGAGAAATTAGAAAAATCCATAATTCCAGTATTTTTTATTTTTCTTATTTTGTTTTTTTAATTCCTTTAGAAAGAGATAAGAATAGGTTTGGTGAATCGGAAACAATTTTATTTTATAGAAAAATTGAACTATAAATTTAAACTAAAAATTGCTATTTCTTTTCTTATGGAACATACATATCAATATGCCTGGGTAATTCCTCTTCTCCCACTTCCAGTTATTATGTCAATGGGATTTGGACTTTTTCTTATTCCTACAGCAACAAAAAATCTTCGTCGGATATGGGCTTTTCCTAGTATTTTACTCTTAAGTATAGCTATGGTATTCTCACTTCACCTGTCTATTCAACAAATAAATGGAAGTTCTATCTATCAATATCTATGGTCTTGGACCATCAATAATGATTTTTCCTTAGAATTTGGATACTTGGTCGACCCCCTTACGTCTATTATGTTAATACTAATTACTACTGTAGGAATCTTAGTTCTTATTTATAGTGACGATTATATGTCTCACGATGAAGGATATTTGAGATTTTTTGTTTATATAAGTTTTTTTAATACTTCCATGTTAGGATTGGTTACTAGTTCCAATTTGATACAAATTTATTTTTTTTGGGAACTTGTCGGAATGTGTTCCTATTTATTGATAGGCTTTTGGTTTACGCGGCCAATTGCAGCGAGTGCTTGTCAAAAAGCTTTTGTAACTAATCGTGTAGGGGATTTTGGTCTGTTATTAGGAATTTTAGGTTTTTTTTGGATAACGGGTAGTTTGGAGTTTCGGGATTTGTTCAAAATAGCTAATAACTGGATTCCTAATAATGGGATTAATTCCTTACTTACTACTTTGTGTGCTTTTTTATTATTCCTTGGTGCAGTTGCAAAATCTGCACAATTTCCTCTTCACGTATGGTTACCTGATGCTATGGAAGGACCCACTCCTATTTCGGCTCTTATACACGCAGCAACTATGGTTGCTGCGGGGATTTTTCTTCTAGCTAGACTTCTTCCTCTTTTCATATCCCTACCCTGGATAATGAGTTTCATTTCTTTAATAGGTACAATAACACTCTTCTTAGGAGCCACTTTAGCTCTTGCTCAGAGAGATATTAAAAGAAGCTTAGCCTATTCTACAATGTCTCAATTGGGTTATATGATGTTAGCTCTAGGTATAGGTTCTTATCAAGCTGCTTTATTCCATTTGATCACTCATGCTTATTCGAAAGCTTTATTGTTCTTAGGATCCGGATCCGTTATTCATTCAATGGAACCTCTTGTTGGATATTCACCAGATAAAAGTCAGAATATGGTTCTTATGGGTGGTTTAAGAAAATACGTTCCAATTACAAGAACTACTTTTTTATGTGGTACACTTTCTCTTTGTGGTATTCCACCTCTTGCTTGCTTCTGGTCCAAAGATGAAATCCTTAGTAATAGTTGGTTGTATTCACCCTTTTTTGGAATAATAGCCTCTTTTACTGCAGGATTAACTGCATTTTATATGTTTCGAATATATTTACTTACTTTTGATGGGTATTTGCGTGTTCATTTTCAAAATTACAGTAGTACTAAAGAAGGTTCGTTGTATTCAATATCCTTATGGGGAAAAAGTATATCCAAAGGAGTCAATAGGGATTTTGTTTTATCAACAATGAAGAGTGGAGTTTCTTTTTTTTCACAAAATATACCCAAAATTCCTGCTAATACAAGAAATAAGATAGGATCCTTTAGTACTCCCTTTGGGGTTGGGGCTAAAAATACTTTTGTCTATCCTCATGAAACGGGAAATACTATGCTATTTCCTCTTCTTATATTACTACTTTTTACTTTGTTCATTGGATCCATAGGAATCCATTTTGATAATGGAGTAAAAGATAATAGAATATTGGAGTTAACCATATTATCAAAGTGGCTAACTCCTTCAATAAACTTGTTCCAGGAAAATTCTAATTCTTCCATAAATTCATATGAATTTCTCACTAATGCAATTTCTTCTGTAAGTTTAGCAATTTTTGGTCTATTCATAGCATATATCTTTTATGGATCTGCTTATTCTTTTTTTCAGAATTTGAATTTTCAAAATTCCCTTGTAAAAAAGAATCCAAAAAAGAGCTTTTTGGATGAAGTAAAAAAAAAGATATACAGCTGGTCATATAATCGTGGTTATATAGATTTTTTCTATACTAGGGTTTTTATCCTAGGTATAAGAAGATTAGCCGAACTAACGCATTTTTTTGATAAAGGTGTCATTGATGGAATTACCAATGGAGTAGGTCTTGCTGGTTTTTGTATAGGAGAAGAAATCAAATATGTAGGGGGAGGGCGAATATCGTCTTATCTATTCTTTTTTTTATGTTATGTATCCTTGTTCTTATTCTTTATTCCATGAAAATGGATTATTCCATGAATTCCTCAAAACGAGGCTCATCAAAATGCAAAATCTAAGACTACTATAAGACTACTAATAAAATAAGAAAAAAATGAGAACGATTAAATTACTTCTCCCGAATATCCAACTGACTGATTAATTTCTTATAACGTACTCTATTTTTCTTTGCCAAATAAGCCAGCAAACGTTGACGTTTTCCCAAAAGTCTTCGTAGACCTCTTTCCGATGAAAAATCTTTTTTGTGTAAT